GAATAAATCCCCAAATTCAAAACTACCCGTTATCCAATAGAAACCTAAAATTCCTAATAATAAACCAAAATCCCCTACACGATTAGTTACAAACGCTTTTTGACAAGCATTTGCTGCAGGAGTTCGTGTGAACCAAAACCCTATTAATAGATAGGAACACATTCCAACCAATTCCCAAAAAATATAAATTTGTATCAAATTCGAACTAGTAACTAATCCCAACATCGAAGTACTGAAAAAACTCATATAAGCAAAAAATCTCAAGTATCCTTGATCGTGAGCCATATAATTATCACTATAAATAAGAACCATAATTCCAACAGTAGTGATTAACATTGACATAATAGAAGTAAGTGGATCGATCAAGTAGCCGAATTCTAAAGAAAAATCATTATCGAGGGTCCAAGACCATACATATTGATAGATAGAACTGCTTTTTATTTGCTGAATAGACAGATTAGTTGAAAAAATCATGACTATACTTAACAATAAAATACTCGAAAAAGCCCACATACGACGGAGATTTTTTGTTGCTGTCGGAAAAAGAAGAAGTCCCACTCCTATTAACATAGGAACTGGAAGTGGAAGGAAAGGTATGATCCACGCATATTGATATGTCTGTTCCATAAAAAAAGTTTTTTAATTCTTAATTAATATTAATTGTTTCCGATTCACCGGATCTTACCTCTTTTTGAAAGGAGTCAATAAAAAAATAAAGATATGCACTAACTTAATAACTTAAATAGAAATAGAATTTTGGAATTTTTATTTCTTTTTATACTTATTCTTTAGAAGTTTCTGCTAAATACTTCAAATATTCAAATCAAGAAGTTACAATTGGTCAAATCATATGAAAAAAGCAAATTAATTACTAGTCTCCTTCGAACTTTCAAATTCAAGTTAAATTAGGCATATTTTTCACTAATTTGACAAGTTACTAAAAAAAAAAAGAATATTCTTTTTTTTTAGTAATAAAAATAGTTTATGCGATTTTCCCATATCTTTCACGCATCTTATGTATTCTTTTTTATTTTAGAATCAAAAATATTATCTAGAAAAGAAATACATAATGAATTGGCAAAGCGCAAATTTCTTTTGAACAATAGATGTCTTTCACATCCAGCTATACCAATGAGTAATCTCTTAATTTTTATTTAAATGGCAGTTCCAAAAAAACGTACTTCTGCATCAAAAAAGCGTATTCGTAAAAATTTTTGGAAAAGGAAGGGGTATTGGGCAGCGTTAAAAGCGTTTTCCTTAGGGAAATCTATTTCTACCGGGAATTCCAAAAGTTTTTTTGTGCAACAAACAAAAACAAATAAAATAAGTAATAAAACATAACATGTTACAATAATCTGAATCGGCTTGACTCAAAAATTGACTCATTTCGTTTCGAAAATAAAATTCCCGCTTTCCATTTCCTATTGATTAACTCAACAGGGAATGGAATTTGTTTCGCTCTTAGAATTAGAATAAGGATTTTTCTCTTTACCGTACTGAATTAAAAAAAAAAAAAGAATCCTTTTTTTTGACAAAAAAAACATAAGATACGTAATTGTCTTTTTAGTATATTTTCTCATTTCCAAGGTGGGGAGTATTATTTTCCCCATCAGCCTGTTTCTTACAATAATATAAGGTTTTCTTTTTTCTCTAGATCCACGTTTTCTCTATAGAAAGGCGAGTAAAAAATCAAAATCATTGAAACTAATTGATTAAAATTCTAAACCTTTTTGTGCAACTTTCTTCTTTTTGGATTTTCTATGAATTCCTATATAGACTCCCATATATTTATTGCCATCAATCCACTCAAAAGCCATCAATCCACTCAAAAACACTTAACAAATTTTTGTGGATAAATATGTGTCAATTTTTACGGATCCAAAATTTTTTTGTTCATTGATAAAATGGATTTTTTGGTTTCGATGTTTGAAATCAAATAAATCAAAAACAGTTCATTAAAACAAAACAAAAATGTTTTTTTTGGGGGGGGTTCTATCCCTTAATTCATAGTTGGACTATCTAGTTTTCCAAGAGTTCAAGTCGAGGAGAGTCTAAAATACACACTAAAACTAAGACCCTAAATTCAAATAATGAACCTTCAAATACCTATTTGAACGAATTTTTATTCATCAATTTGAATCTTTCCTAAAAAATATTGCAACAATTTAATTCTTAAATCTAGACGATTGCTTATTCATAGGGTATTATGAATTCAAGACAAGCCGCTATGGTGAAATTGGTAGACACGCTGCTCTTAGGAAGCAGTGCTAGAGCATCTCGGTTCGAGTCCGAGTGGCGGCATGTCATCTCCTAAAAAAAGTAAATAGATCCTATAATGAATTCAATTTCCGATTTCCTTTTTATAATTATGGGACTCCTTAAAAAAAATTATGATATTTTCAACTTTAGAACATATATTAACTCATATTTCTTTTTCGATTGTTTCAATTGTAATTACAATTCATTTCATAACTTTTTTAGTCGATGAAATCGTAAAACT